ACGACGTGTGTATCTAGGGAATAATCGCTTCAAAGTGACTTCTCCCTAGATACATCTAATTCTAATCAATTAAATTATGGGTCGAGTTCAGATTTATAAAAAACCATTTTCATCTTGTTTTTAAAAAACCCAACGGGTTTAAAACTAATTTTTCAGTAAATCTATTTCAAACTGCTTTTCTAAAATGTCCAATATCCGTTTTACATCTTCTATACGAAAATGTTCCATTTTCATAAGATCCTCTTGAATGTTATTCAAAAGATCCAATAATGTATATATATTGGATCTTTTGAGGCAATTATAGATTCTGGGAGGCAATTTTAATTGGTCAATAAAAATATATTTCAATGCAATTTTTTTTTTGTTTTTCTTTAGTTTAACCAATTTATCATGAAAGGTAAAAAGAAGTAAAGTAACCTTGTGTTGATTGTCGTCTAAATTTAAGCTTTCTTCTGTATGGAAAAAAGGAATAAATAAATCAATAAAATTTCGGGACGCTTCATGAAGCGCTTCTTTAGGAGTTAAACTTCCATTTGTCCATATTTCGAGAAAAAGTATCTCTTGTTTTTCATTTCCATTCCCATAAGAATGAATACTATGATTTGCGTTTCGAACAGGCATGAATACAGCATCGATAGGATAACTTCTGTCTTGAAAGTTATTTGAACTTTTTATACGATATCCGCGATTCCTTTCAATTTGTAATCCAATAAAAAAATCAATCGGTTCCGTCAAGCTAGCTATATGTTGTGTATTATCAACGATTTTCACATAAGTTGGTGAGACGATATCTTGAGCTGTTACATACCCAGGACCCTTAACACAAATAGACGCGTCACAAGTTCCGTATAAATTACTTCTCAATACTATTTCTTTCAAATTCATTAAAATTTCATGTACTGATTCTTGAATACCTGCTAGGGTAGAATATTCGTGTGGTATTTTCTCAGATCTTGCACGTGTAATACATGTTCCTTCTATTTCTCCAAGTAAAGCTCTTCGCATCGCAATGCCTATGGTGTCGGCTTGACCTTTCATAAGTGGAGACAAAAGAAAGCGCCCGTAATAAAGGCGCTTACTGTCTGTCCTTGATTCAACACACTTCCACTGCAGTGTCCGAGTAGATACTCTTACTTTCTCTCGAACCATAGTAATATAATCTTATTTGATCGAATCGTTTATTTCTCTTGAAATTTCTTTTCTTTAATGGTTATTTTTACACGCGTCTTTTTTTAGGGGGTCTACAGCCATTATGTGGCATAGGAGTTACATCCCGTACGAAAGTTAATAGTATACCACTTCGACGAATAGCCCGTAATGCTGCATCTCTTCCGAGACCGGGACCTTTTATCATGACCTCTGCTCGTTGCATACCTTGATCGACTACTGTACGAATAGCATTTCCAGCTGCGGTTTGAGCAGCAAAAGGTGTCCCTCTTCTTGTACCCCGAAATCCGCAAGTACCGGCGGAAGACCAAGAAACCACCCGACCTCTTACATCTGTAACAGTCACAATGGTATTATTGAAACTTGCTTGAACATGAATAACTCCCTTTGGTATTCTACGTGTATTCTTACGTGAACCAATACGCCCATTCCTACGCGAACCAATTCTTGGTATAGTTTTTGCCATATTTTATCATCTCATAAATATGAGTCATATCGATATATAAATATATTCGATATATAGATATATGGATATATCCATTTCTTGTCAAAACAGATCCTTTTTTTATTTGTAGATTGGGTCTTTTAGAGAGTCTTTTTTAGACTATCCTTGTCTTTGTTTATGTCTCGGGTTGGAACAAATTACTATAATTCGTCCCCGCCTGCGGATTAGTCGACATTTTTCACAAATTTTACGAACAGAAGCTCGTATTTTCATATTTTTTATACCTTAATCTTAATTTTGAATCGACTTCTTGGAAGAAAATAAGTTTCTTGAAATTTTTTCAAATCGTATTCCCACGGAAAGGAATGTTAAAGTTAACAAACCACCTAATCATTCGAATCTTTGTTGCGGATTCGATAAATGATACGCCCTCTGCTTGAATCATAACGACTTACTTCAATTTTGACTCTATCTCCTGGCAGTATCCGTATAAAACTACGTCGAATTTTTCCTGAAACATAACCTAAAAAAAGATCCTCATTATCTAAACGAATCCGGAACATAGCATTGGGAAGCGATTCAGTAATTAAACCCTCATGAATCCATTTTTGTTCTTTCATTTCAGGTAAAACTTCTTTAAAGTATTAACTAATGTAGGAGGAACAAGATTATACACTCCGCATTTTTTTTTTTCGTTTTTTTTTTTCACACCAAATAGGAAGTTTCGGATCCAATGCGGATATAAGAAGGATTACCATATATAACACAAAATTTCTCCGCCTATTCCTTTTAGTCGAGCCTCTCGGTCTGTCATTATACCTTGAGAAGTGGAAAGAATTACAATTCCCATTCCACCTAAAATTCTAGGAATTCTTTGATAGTTAGAATAGATTCGTAAACTAGATCGGCTGATCCGTTTTAAATTTAAAATATTTCTATAGGGCCCTTTTCTATTTCGTCTATGTCGCAGGGTTGAAACCAAAAAAAATTTGTCGCTTTCTCGATGTTTCCTCACATTTTCGATAAAACCTTCTCGTAAAAGTATTTTAACAATGTTTTCGGTGATATTAGCAGATGCTATTCGAAGGACTCTTTTTTTATCCATATCAGCATTGCGTATAGAGGTTAGTATGTCAGCAATAATGTCCCTACTCATAATGGAGTAAAATTCTTGTTGCCCCAAAATTTTGATATAATCAACATGTTTTTTGCTTTTTTTATTTGTTTATGAATAAAAATTATATTATTAAATTAAAGGTATATGCGTAAAACACAATCTACTAAATTCATTTGAATCTATTTCTTTCCAATATCCTACTATAATTATATCAAAGTCTCATCTTATATTTTAAGACTATTATAATACCTCGGGCGCCAATGAAACTATTTTAGTAAAATTTAAATATCTCAATTCACGGGCGATCGCACCAAAAACGCGAGTTCCTTTAGGATTTCCTTCTTGATCAATGACAACTGCGGCATTGTCATCATATCGTATTAGCATACCGTTGTCACGTTTCAGTTCTTTACAGGTACGTACAATTACAGCTCTGACCACTTCTGATCTTTCTAGGGGCATATTTGGTACTGCTTCTTTAATCACAGCAACAATAACGTCACCAATATAAGCATATCGACGATTACTAGCTCCTATGATTCGAATACACATCAATTCTCGAGCCCCGCTGTTATCTGCTACATTCAAATGTGTCTGAGGTTGAATCATTTTTTTATTTGTTCTTTCAATGCAAAAGGCGAAGAAAAAGAAAGAAATATTCTTTGTCAAAAAAAAAAAAAGAAACCTTGCATTTTTCATTCCCAGGCTCTACTTTCTTTGGTTCTACATTCTTATCCCAAAATAAGAAATTGAGTTTTGATAGGCATTTTGGACGCTGCTATTGAAATTGCTTCTCTAGCTATATTTTCTGCGACTCCGCCCATTTCATAAAGTATTCGACCTGGTTTAACAACAGCTACCCAATATTCAGGAGAGCCCTTACCCGAACCCATACGTGTTTCTGTGGGTCTTACTGTAACCGGTTTGTCGGGAAATATACGTACCCATATTTTTCCACCACGACGTGCGTTTCGTGTCATTGCCCGACGCCCTGCTTCTATTTGTCTAGATGTGATCCAAACGGGTTCAAGCGCTTGAAGAGCATATTTACCGAAACTAATATGATTACCTCGATAAGACATTCCCTTCATTCGTCCTCTATGTTGTTTACGGAATCTGGTTTTTGGGGGGTTATAGTTGATGGTTGTTTCTGAATTCCACCTCTACTACAGAACCGGACGTGAGAGTTTCGTCTCATCCAGCTCCTCGCGAATAATAAGGATTCAAATTCATTTTAATTGAAATATATTTAATGAATAATAGATGAAATTGCGGGATTCTTTAAGATTTCATCTAATCTATTAGTTATTTGTATACCTTTTTAGCTATTTTGGATATATAGCTAAACCTATTAAACATATATTTCTATTTATTTTTATCAAAAATATTCTTTTTTTTTTTAGAACATAATGAATCCTTATTTTTTTTTTCATTTTATCGTATCGGATTGCCCCAAATCAAAAATTTAGCAATCCAAAAAATAACGTTTTCGTGTGCGAATATTTACTCTTATATCTATTTCAGTTGTAAGGTTAGTTTATTACATCTCAGATCAGAATAGATAAATTGTTTCTCGGTTCCTTTCGCCATCCCGACCAATGAATTGTTAGGCTTTGGTTTCAATAAAATTTTCTGCATTCATGGGTTCCATCGTTCCCATCGCTTCTTGTTTAATGGTTAGGTCTTAATTCTACAACGGAGCTCTTAATTAAATTTGTTCTTGAGTCAATTTTCTTAGTCTTTATTGGCTCAGGGCTCTTGGTTTTGTTGTTCTATATCTATCTATATATTTAATTATGTATGAATCAGTATTGGTGCTTTATTACATTGCCTTTTATGAGATGACTCATAGACCTTACATATTGGAATTCTATATCATCGATATTCTTTTTCTCTCTTTCTCTCAGCCCTCTATCCACATCTTTTTTCTATATTCTGGTTCACAACTTAGAATCAGGTTTTTTGCTTTTTTATTTTATGAAAAAAAGATTTCAGTTGCTACAATGATATGAATAATCTATCATATCTTGACTGGTTTGTTGGATCTAGATAATGCGAAGTAATGAGTTGGTTTTTAGTTCTATAGTTATTATTTTATACTAAGAGGGCTTTTTTTTTAATCTTATCCCTAAAAAAACCAACGAGTCACACACTAAGCATAGCAATTATATCAAAATTCAATCGAATTTTTATTCAACCCTGTAAAATTAAAAAAATTAAAGAATTACGGAATTAAGAGCTCTTTTTTTTATCTTCAATCAAAAAAATGAA